GAATACGAGCAATGCCATCGCCTACTTGAAGTACGGTGCCAGTATTCACAATCTTGACTTCTCTATTATATTGCTCAATACGTTCACGGATAATATTACTAATTTCGTCGGCTCGAAGGGTTGCCATGAGTCTTGCTTAATTCTTTTTCAGAAGCAAAGGAAAAATCAATAAATAATGCCTACAGTAGAAGGAAGGACTAATCAGTTATTTCTTTCATCGCCCCAAAAATACCAATATTAGCACTGATGGTGCGTAAATGTAACTCGTTGTTCAAACAACTATTCAGAGTTCCTAGAGCTCCTTGTAAGGCTTGTTGAAAAACGCGTTGTCTGACTTGATTAATCGCTCTTTGTTGTTCAAACTGAATGGTTTCATTTTTGTAATTTTCTAATCGTTCCAAATTATGATAAGTTGAATTAATCAAATTCAATTTTTCTCGTTCTATCTCGGAGTATCCATTCACTCGAAACTCATCCGCTTCCATTTTTACTTTCCGTAAGCGTGCCTTGGCTTTTTCCAGTTTTTCAATGGCCCCCCCGCGTAGCTCTTCTGAATTTCGAATAGTACTCAAGATTCTCTGTTTTCGATTATCTAATAAATCATTTAATGAAAGTAGATTATCTTCGCATTAATTTCAAAAATTCCATGATCTCTTCCCGAACCAAACATGAATCTTTCGATTCATTTGGCTCTCACGCTCACTTACTTAACTTACTTATGGGCAATTCCCATATCTATTTTTTTATGTAATGAGCTTATCCTCTCTTCTCTGTTCGGATTCAAAAATATTGAAACGGATCAGTGATCCAAGACCAGAATATTCGGAGGACTCTTCCGACCAGACAAAAAATCTGTAATTATCGGCAAAGTTGTTTCTTTTTTTTATTTTTCTTCAAATCCAAAAAATTCCGCTTACTTTATACATAATACATAGGTCGTCGATTCCGCATTGGATAAAAAAGGACGGGATTCCCATTTCTCCAGTAAAGGGTTCAAATCATTTTATCGATATGAGTGTTCTATATCGGATAAAATGCAACTATTCATTTTGAAACCATCTCCATACTAATTAATATAGTGGTAGAAAGAGCACCAATGTTGCGCCCGAACTTCAAACAATCAATTTAGCTTTAACCATGTTTTGTTTAGGGTCCCATATTATTGGTTGATAGAGAATCAAAGTTTATTTACCAATGAATCGCGAAATGCTATGGTTCGTACATATGATTTCTGAATTTATTCAGAAGTAATTCGCGAGATCGTGCACCTTTCTTTCCTAATTATAAAGAATAAAGTGCAGCTGGTTAGATCCAGCTTATTCTTGAAATAAACAACTCGCACACACTCCCTTTCCAAAAAAAATCAATACACCAAGGACTACACTTAGATTTATTGGATTTGTTGCTAAAATATCGGTATTAAATCCGAAACTCCCGGCGGATGGCCAGTGACCCAAGGAAACGAAAGAATCGGTTACATTTTTCATAGGATCTCCTCTTATAGATAGGACTGACTAAATCGAACAGAGTTCTTTTTGTATTACTTCGCCCTTTTTTTTATTTGATTGATTTTTTTATTAATTTTCTTAATATTTTAAAATTAAATTATTTTTATTTCAATAAGAAAATTGAAATACTTGTTAGAATTGGGTCTCAGGTCGCATATCAATTGCGAAATACCTCATTTGTTGCAACGCTTCCTAAAAAAAGGGGGTTCCATTGGACTGAGAACGGGAAGGAAGAAAGCGAGTGGATCCGCTAATTCCTGATCCTCAAATTAGTCCTTCCCATGGGGTATTATCTCTAAGTTAAAGCTATTGTAGGAGTGAAATCGTTATTGTAGGAGTGAAATCTTGATATAATTCGAAAAATCAAGCGGCAAATCCAAGGTAATAAAATAAGAAAGACAAAACAAAAAAACTTTACAAATTTATAGGATTAAACAAAGGGATTTGCAAATAAAAGTGCTAATGCCACGACCAGTCCATAAATTGTTAAAGCTTCCATAAAAGCCAGACTAAGCAATAAAGTACCTCGTATTTTACCCTCTGCCTCTGGTTGTCTTGCGATACCTTCTACAGCTTGGCCCGCAGCAGTACCTTGACCAACTCCAGGTCCAATAGAAGCCAGCCCTACAGCCAATCCAGCAGCAATAACGGAAGCAGCAGAAATCAGTGGATTCATGGTAAGCTCCTCGCATAAAAATAAAGAAATGGTTAATGATACAAGCAACCAATGAATTATGACTTATTATTCCATTACTAAGATCCACCCAATCCAGTCGAAATAACTATGAACTACAAATTAAAGTAATGAGATTATTGAATCGTATAAGCAGAACTGCTTCGATCTCGCGTTTTCCTATCCACGGAGTCTTTATCAATCCATAATCAATGCAGAAGGACCTAGTTCTTCCGTTTCATTTATTTGTTCCCAACCAAACCATTCATTCTTTCAATTCTGCACTCTTTCTCTTCTATATGCTATGCTTGATTTCATC